AGACAAATTAAATATATTATATATATATGCTATATTTATAAAGATTGTTAAAAAATTAAAAACTGATGCTCCGTGGAAAATTTTTACTCAAATCGTAAATTTTCTTTAACGCATCTTTTTTCATATTTTAATTTTTTAATCAATTACATAAATCTCTCTAAGATTTATCTTTTTTTAAAAAATATTATATTATAAAATAATATAATATCATATATATATAATAAATTATAGAACTTAAATTTTATGAATGCAAATCATATATTTTAAACTTAAATTAAAGTCCCACATAAAAATAAATAATAAAAATATTAAAATAACTAGGTTGTTATATTTAAATGATCTTATATATCCTGTAAATACAGTTCCCAATCTACCTAATAAATTAAAACCCATATATCCAAATTTATTTAAATTATTATCTATAAATTTTAAATTTTTCATTTTATAAATTACATTTTTAGCAAAATAATCAACTAAAAATTTATAAGCCAATTCTTTAAACAATAACTTAAAACTAAAATAACAAAGCAAAATAATTATTATTAAATATGCCAACGGAGCATAAAAATCTACATATAAAAACAGTGTAGGTAAAACTATTATATTATAATTTAATCATCACATAAAAATAATAGAAAACACTACTAAGCCTAAACTTAAAAAATTTATCACTAATGTTCTACTATAAACACTTACAACTTTGCTGAAACTTAAAAAGAATCTTTTTCATAAACGATATCTATATCCAAATGTTAAGAAAATAGTGATAAAAAATATTAATCTTAGTATTATATAATAATTATTCATAAAAAATAATTCTAGAATTACATCTTTACTTACCATACCCCTAGAAAAAACTAAACCACATAAACAAAATAAAGTTACCAATAGCTGCAATTGTATAAATAATGGTAAATTACCATTATTACCATAACCACGTCCATCTTGTTGACCATAATTACAATGAATAATATAACCAATTTGTATAAACAAACAACTCTTAAATAGAGCATGTCTTACTAAATGGATAAAAGAAATAAAGCTTATACCTAACCCAAGTGTAGTTATAGAAAATCCCATTTGTGACAAAGTACTTAAAGCAACAACTTTTTTTATATCTTCTTCAACTAAAGCCGCAATTCTAGAAAAAAATATAGTAAATAAACCAATTAATAATACCACAATTATAACACTACCATTTAACATCAATTTACTAAAATTTATTAATAAAATCAAACCAGCTGTAACCAATGTTCTACTATGTACTAAAGAACTTACCGGTGTAGGTGCTCTTATAGCTTTTGGTAATCATCTTCTAAACGGAAACTGTGCTCTTTTTGTAAATGAAGTAAGCAATAGTAATAAAATTATTGACCTACACATTAATTCAAATCTAAAAAAATAATAACCATAAAAAATTACACTTCTAAAAAAACTAAAAATAAAAAAATCACCAATACGATTAGTTAAAGCTGTATTTATAGCACCTGAATTACTATCCCAATTATTATAAAATAATACTAAAAAAAATCTAGAAATCCCAAGTAAATCTCAACTTAACAATATTGTGAATACACTACTTCTATAATTCAACATAAACATCCTACCTACAAAAATCAACAAAACAAAATAATAATAATTAAAATTAATTTCCCCGTGTAAATAATATGTACTAAATAATAATACACTTAGGGTTACTAATCCTAAAATTAAAGAAAATAAGATTCTATTAAAATAAAAATTAAATTTTAAAGATAAAAAATCTCATTCTAACAAAATTAAACTAAATTTTATAAAAGGTACAAATAAAATTAATAATAATAATACCACAAAGCTTATAGACATCAAAAAAATCAAGATATTAATCTTAACAAAAATAAAAACATTAAAAATAAAGCATATCTAATAAGTAAAAAAAATAACCGTAAATACATAAAAAACCCACTAAATTACTCAAATTAATTTACCATATCATCATTCCATATAAAAACCACCAAAAATAAACAATATTAATAAAATAAATCTAACAATAGAGCTAACATCAGAAATTAACAAACCTAAAAATATTACAATTTCTAAATCAAAAATAACAAATATCAACATCATAATAAAAAAATGAATACTAAAAGAATTCTGAATTTTACCTACACTAATAAACCCCCTTTCAAAAGCATTAACTTTTAATAAATCAATTTTTTTAATACTTATTGCAAAGTTAGCCCCATACAATGCTAATAACAAAAACAAAGTAAATAACACAACAAATAATAAATTAAAAATTAAGGATAAACCTTATAAAGTTTAAAACTTTTTTTAATTTCCCTTTCGTACTATTAAAACTCTTAAAAAATAATAAACAAGATAAACAATTCTATCTCACAATGAATTAAACTAATATCACGTTAAATTAATTAAAAGAAGAACAGTCTTAAAAATTAAATCTTCTCCTTTTTTAATAAACTTAAATACAACATCGATGTAAAACTTATCTTACTATAAGAACTAGATTAGATATGATTTCCTGTTAACTCCGGAGTAATTCTTTAAATTATTAATAGATATAATAATTATATAATATTCTGCCCTAGAAAATTTTTAAAATAATAATCATATTATTTTAAAAAAGAATTTCCGAAGACTTATCTTTGTTTTATTATAACAATATTTTTTTATTACTAATTAAAACTTCATTAATAAAATTAAAAAATAAATTAACCAATAACTTCATTCATACTGGAACTCAATAAAAGCACAAATTATTTTGCTACCTTAATGTCCTCACGCTAAGACTGCCATTTAATTATTTTCATTGGGCAGAAGCAAACTTTATATAAAAGTCTAAGTCTTTAATAAACATTTGATTAATTTCTGAGTTTTTTAATTATATTAAAAATTAACAACAAATTTAATTCAAATTACTAATTTTAAAATAATATATATGATAAAAATTTATCACATAACTTAAAGTAACCAAAATTAATATATAATAAACTGTTATAAAACTAAAATAATAAATACTTCAACTTTTACTTTTTATAAAATTTATACACAAAAAAATAAATTTCTAATTTTCAAAATTACACAGATATCTTAAAAGTCGACTTTTCAACCCTAAAAATTATAATTTTTATTATGAAACAATAAAAATAATAAATTCTTCTACCTTTTAATTCTATAATTTATTACTATAAAATTTTCTTTAAATGATATGTAATACCAATAAATAGACAAATATAACATTATAGCTTAAAATTCTTTTGTACCACAAACAAAAATTTTAAAATAAACTAAAAAGCTTTACTCCATATTTAAATAACATCAACTTTTAAAATTATCTAATAATGTAACCTCCACAGCAATAGGTATAAACCTATGATTTGCACCACAAATCTCAGAACATTGTCCATAAAATACACCCACCATAGGAAAACTATAACATAAAGTTCTTAAAATTCCACTTATAGCATCCAATTTTACCGATAAAGTAGGTAAAGCTCAAGAATGAATAACATCTGCAGATGTAATACAAAAACGAATATTAGTATCACAAGGAACAACACAACGATTATCTACTTCTAATAAACGTGGTTCACCCAAATTTAACTGATCTAAAGACTTCATATAAGAATCAAATTCCAAACCTGGAATATCACTAAACTCATATCTCCAATACCACTGATGTCCTGTCACTTTAACAGTTAAATTACTATCTAAATTCATTAAACCATAATAATATAATAAACTTAAAGAAGGAATCATCTGCATCAACAAAATTAATGTAGGAAAAACACTACACAACAATTCTCCAAACTGATACTCAATTTTTTTTCTCTTAAAATAAAAATTATTTATAATTAAGTATACAAATAACAAAACCACAAACACCAACACACCTAACAATAAACTACAATTAAAACTATGAAATCAATCCATATAACTAGAAAAAACTCTATTAGAAAAATTTAAATTATATCCTTGAAAATAATTTCCTATTAATTCTATAAACCACTTGATTGGAAATCAAACATACTTACTTATACTAAAGAACTGCTTAATTTCATTAATAAAGCTATCAACCTGTTTATTGACAATAAACTATACTATAACATATACTAAAACTTTATATAATAAGAGAAAACACCCTTAGGGTATGAACCTAACAGACTAAATTATCCTATCTTATTACTTTATCAAAACTCTTAACCTTTTAATTTGCAATTAAATATACTAGATATACTAAGAATTTTTATAATTTTATAACTGAACATCTGAAATAAATTTCAGATTGATATCTATGACCGAAAACATAATTTCTCATTCTATATTCAGGTCTACTATTAATAAAATTATCATTCAAAACTAAACGATATCTAAAAAATGATTCTAATAAAACATACAAAAATAAAAATAGAGCAAATACTCTAATTATTGAACCATACGAAGATATTACATTTCAAACTGAATAAACATCTGGATAATCTAAATATTTACGTGGAAAACCGTGTAAACCTGCAAAATGTAAAGGAAAAAAAGTTAAATTAACACCAACAAATATTAAAAAAAATACTGAAGATATTATTAATTTATCATAGACAAACCCTGTTATAAAACTTCATCACAATCTAATACCAGTAAAAATACCAAAAACTGCCCCTAATCTTAAAACATAATGAAAATGTCTCACAACATAATATGTATCATGTAAAATAATATCTAAACTAGAATTAGATAATACTACACCTGTTAAACCACCAATAGTAAATAAAAAAATAAAACCTAAAACTCACAATAATAAAGGTTGAAAAACCATTTTTATACCAAACAAAGCAGCTAATCACCTAAAAACTTTAACACCCGTTGGGACAGCAATAACCATGGTTGCAGCAGTAAAATAAGCACGAGAATCTAAATCCATACCCACTGTATACATATGGTGAGCTCAAACTACACAACCAATTAAACCAATTCTTAAAATTGCATAAACCATACCTAAAGAACCAAAAACTTCTTTTTTACCAGTTAAATATAAAGTAGATTGTCTAATAATTCCAAATGCCGGTAAAATTAAAATATAAACTTCTGGGTGACCAAAAAATCAAAATAAATGCTGATAAATTAAAGGATTACCACCTGTTCTAGGATCAAAAAATGAAGTATTTAAATTACGATCAGTTAAAAGCATAGTAATAGCACCAGCTAATACAGGTAAGGATAATACTAATAAAAATACAGTAACAAAAACAGTTCAAACAAATAATCTCATATGTTCCAAAGAAATTGAACTTCTACGTAAATTTTTTGTAGTACACATAAAATTAATACCACCTAAAATTGAACTCAACCCAGCACAATGTAAACTAAAAATTGCTAAATCTACACTTCTTCCAGGGTGACCCAATGTTCTTAAAGGTGGATACACAGTTCAACTTGTTCCACAACCTATATCAGCAAAACAAGAATCTAAAATTAAAAATATAGCCGTAGGCAATAATCAAAATCTTAAATTATTTAAACGCGGAAAACTCATATTGGGGGCTCCCAACATTAAAGGAACCATTCAATTACCAAAACCACCAATTATTCTAGGTATTACCATAAAAAAAATTATCAAAATAGCATGAGCTGTAATAATAGAATTATATAATTGTCCATTACCTAATAATAAACCAGGTTTTGCTAATTCTAAACGAATAATTAACGACAACCTAGTTCCCACTATACCTGATCACAAACCAAATAAAAAATACAACGTACCAATATCTTTATGATTAGATCTTTCTAATCAGGTCGCTAGACCTCCTTGATATTTTTTATATAAATTAATATAAGAGAATTTTTCTTCAAATAAAAATTTTACTCTTATTAAAAATAAAAAAAAATCCAAATATAATCTTATTTGGATTAATTCTATATTAAATTAATAAAATATTGATAATCAAAAAACATTAAATATTATTAAAACAGTTGATATAGGTACACCAATATTAAAATTATTAATATTAACAAATATTTTTCCTATTACAGATCTAACAATTAAAAATAAAGAATAATAAAATGAAATTATGAAATATACAAAAATTATAAAAAAAAACAATTTTCTAATAATAATACTATTAGTAATAATTATAAATTCAGATAAAAATGATAAAGATGGTGGCACCCCCCTATTTGATAAAAAAACTAGTGAAAATATAATACCAAAAAACATTCTAGAACCAAAAAACCTATTTATAAAATAAATCATACGAGTAGATGATGTATGATAAAATTCACCAATTATATAGAATATTAAAGTAGAAGTGTATCCATGGGCCAGTATCATTATTAATCCTCTAATTTTTCTTCTCATTATAATATAAATAATAGACAATAATAAAAATCTCATATGAGTAACAGAAGAATAAGCCGCTAATGATTTAGCATCTCTTTGGAAAACACATCTAAATGAAGCTAGAATCATCCCCAATAAGGAAATAATAATTCAAAAATTATTATAAACAAAATTTATAGAACCCAAAATACGTAAATATCCTGCTGTGCCTAATTTTAATAATAAACCAGCTAATAATATTCTAGCCGTAGTAGGTGCCTCAACATGGGCTTTTGGTAATCACAAATGTAAAAAATATACTGGAAATTTTATTATAAATCTCAATCTTAGAATAAAAAATAACTCCCAAGTAATAATGAAATCAAAATAACAAACTGTAAATATAAACATCCTTTTATAATAAATAAACAAAAAAGGAAAAGAACAAATAGCAGCATAAAATAGTAAGTAATAACCAGAATTAATTTTTTCAATTTGCGAACCATAACCTAAAATTATAATTAAAATTGGAAATATTGATAATTCAAAGTATATATACAATATTAATATATTTCTTGAAATAAAAAATATTAAGCAAATTATAATCAAAATAGCACTTAATATCAGCAAGTTAAAATTTTTTTCTCTAATGAGTACTGTACCATAAATAAAAATTATCATAAAAATTAATAAAACAAAAACATTAGAATCAATTACAAAAAATAACCCAGCTCAAGAAATATTTTTAAATATTAAAAAACTAAAAATAATTATAAAAAAAAAGAATATAACGGGTTTAAAAAATATTATTAAACTTAAAAATAAAAATTCTAACAATGCTAATATAACCCTGTAATTACAAGTTACAAATTCTTTATTAAACTATCTTAGCAATATGATCATCAATAAACAAATACAAATAAGAATAATCAAACTACATCTACAAAATGTCAATATAAAATTGCAAACTCTAGACCTAAGTGGTGATTATAATTAAAATGTGACTTCAATAAACGTAATAAATTAAAACCCAAAAAAAGACCACCACATAGAACATGAATACCGTGAAAACCAGTTGATAAATAAAAAATTCTACCAAAGATACCATCAGAAATAGAAAACCTAGCTTCTATATATTCTATCAATTGAATTCTAGTAAAATATACAGCCAATACACAAGTCAAAATTATACTATTAGTACAACTTTTATTACTTAACAGACTATGGTGAGCTCAAGTAACTGATACTCCACTACTTAAAAGAATAATAGTATTTAACAACGGCACACCAAAAGGATTTACTAAATGTATACCAATAGGTGACCAACTTTCACCTAACTCATGAACAGGCACCAAAGCGGCATCAAAAAATACTCAAAAAATACTAAAAAAAAATATAAACTCACTAAAAATAAACAAAACTACACCAAACTTAAATCCATCTATAACAAAAAAATTATGATAACCCCTTAAACCCTCCATAGAAATATCTTTACCTCAAGCAAAAGAAATCAATAACACAACACTTAAACTAAATAAAAACGGTAATACTAAACCATATTTAAAAAAAATAACAAATGATCTTGTCAAACCAAGAGAAGCAAAAAATATATAATAAGCATAACTAGATAAACTTAAAATATGAAAATTATGAAATATAACATAAATAAATTCTTTAGAATCTAAATCTAATGTATTTTATATACTATATATGCTTAAATAAATAATTTTTTACTAAAATAAAATACAAATAATATTAACAAAATGAAAAAAAAATAAATAAAAGAAAATAAAGGTCTTAATAAAGTAAATGGTTCCTCTACTAGACATTGACCCAATCAACTTAAAATAGTGGCTGATACAATAAAACTAAATACTAAAAATTTATTTAATTTATTTAAACATGATGTATAATTATTAATAAAAATAAAAAAATAAAATAAAACAATTCTTATTAATAAAGCCACAACACCTAAAACCTTATTAGGAATAGCTCGTAAAATTGCATAAGCAAATAAAAAATATCACTCTGGTACAATATGTACTGGTCTTATCATAGGATCCGCTTCAATAAATATTTCAGGATCCCCTAAATTAAAAGGATAAAATAAAGAAAACACCACAAACAACAATCAAAAAATAATATTATAAGCATCTTTATTTCAATAATCAGGTCCAAAACAAATTTTATCGTAATCCCCGTGACAATATAAACTAGATGTTCTTCCTGTCCTATGTAAAAAAATTAAATGTAATAAAACTAATACCAATAAACCCCAAGGTAATAAAAAATGTAAAACAAAAAAAAACTTTAATGTGGCCCTAGTTACACCAAATCCACTTCAAATTCATATAACAATAGAAGGACCTCAAATAGGAATAACTCTCAACAGTCTAGTAATTACTACAGCAGCTCAAAAACTTATTTGAGCTCATACTAAAACATAACCCATAAAAGCCTCTATTATTACTAACAAATAAATTGTTAAACCCGATGCTCACACACTTTTTAAACGATAACTTATTATAAATAAACCTTTAAAAATATGTAAATATAAAAAAATAAAAAATAATCTAGCACCATTAAAATGAAAAATACGAAAAATTCAACCATAATTAACTTCATATATAATATACTGAACAGCATTAAAAGCCATTCTTCCATCTGCTGTATAATAAAATGCTAGAAAAGTTCCAGTTAAAATTTGAAACACCAAAACTATACCCAATATCCTTCCATAGTTCCAACCAATAGTTAAACTCTTCCTAGAGGGTAATGTTACAACTAATGAATTAACAAAATTTAAAATATTATTTTTACTTTTAATTATCTCATAAATCTTAACTTCTTCAGAGTTATATTTTAAAATTAGACTAATGAAATTTGTAATTAAACCCTTTTACACCAAAAATAAATATTCTATCTAAACTAAATTACAAAATTCAAAATGTTTTATCTTTTTGAACCGTAATCAAACATAGTAAATCTATTTAACATTTTATTTCATCCTAAGAACTTTACCTTATCAAGATAATATAATAAATTTTACTAATGAAATCTATATTAAATTAAAATCATTAAAGTTAAAGGTATAAAAAATAGAAATAAACCTTTGTTATATTTAAAAATTATAGAAAACTTAGTTCTTAAATTAACTATTCAAACACTTAATGATAGAACAGAAAAAAATATTATAAATAATAAAATTAAAAAATTAAATCTTTGAACTTTTAAAATTTCACTTAAAGAAAAAATTTTTACAAAAAAATTTACCCTAAATGGTAAATTCATAAAAATTAATATGGTCTCTCAACCAACAAAATTACTTACATTAAAAAACTCAAATTTAGGAATTACTATTAACATTAAAATAAAATAATAAATAAAAATAAATAAAATATTCAAAAATGATATTAAAAATCCAAGTGTAATTCAATTAAAAGATTCAGTAGATGATAAAATTAATAAATTTTTATAAGTCTTTATAAGTAATATTTGGAACAAACAAAAAAACAAACCAATCATTAATAAATATACTAAATTACCAACCATTATCTGTAAAAAAATTAATAAAAAAGGTAATTTTTGAAAAGTCAAAAATCATATCAAATTAAAACCAAAAACACTATTAGTAACACTAAAAATCCAAAAATGAAAAGGTGCTATACCAATCTTAAATATAACAATTAATAACTGTAAATAACCAAAAGAGAATATCAAAGATAACAACCCTAAACTTTCTTGTATCACAAAATAATTAAACAAACTACTATATCTATTTAAATTTTTATTTAATATAACAAATACTAGAGTTATTAATAAAAAAATACTTCATCAAATTAAAATATTGTTTACTAGCATTGCTAATAAACTTAAAAAAATTACAAAAATTATTATAAAAATATACAAAAATGAGCAGGTATAACCTATAACAAATTTAGAAGACTTGTATAAAACTCATTAGTTAACTTATATCTTTTGCGCTTAAAACAAATGCACTTCTTATGCTATATTAACAAAATAATCTACTTAAGATGTGTATAATACATTTCCAAATTAAAAATTTGACACTTTAAATTTAAGTTAACATCTCTTATTTTACCTACTCATTTAAATATAAATAAATTAAACGAGAAAAAATATATCTTTGAATAAAAAACACAAAACACTCTATTATAATAGCAAAAATACTAATTCATAAATATTTTTCACCTAAAAAATTTTCAATACCAGCATATAATATCATTCTAATTAAATGACCTACTATAATATTAACAGTTAAACGTACAGTTAAAGCTAAAGGACGTGAAAATTCACTAACAATCTCTACTATTAATATACTAAAAGTTTTTAAATATCTATCACCACCCTTTCTTATATAAACAGAAAACTTTTCACTTGAAATAAATGTCAATAAAGTTCTTAATCACGCTACCATTGCATACACAAAAGTAAATTCGACTATACCACAAGGACAAAAAGAATATGTAAAATAACCACCAAAACAACAAATTAATAAAATAATAAAAGTAAAAAATGAAATAATTGAACTTAGAGGTAAAACTCTAGTATAACTAAATACACCAACTATTCCTCTAAAAAATTTTTTAACTAATATATTTATTATGCCCTCCTTAAAATATAATAAATACTGTAAAAAGAAAACAAACATAAAAACATCTAAAAAAAATACTTGATTAATCTTTAAATAAATAATACATAAAAATAAAATAAATAAATTAACGAAATCGGTAAAAATTTAAACCAAAATATTATTATCATTATATCATAACGAAAACGTGGGTATGATCTACGAGTAAAAATAATTACAGAAAAAATTACCAATCTTATAATTATAGAAAATTTAAAAAACAATATTGAACTCATCACCCTAAAAAAAATTAAACTACCATACTCCCTTAAAAATAAAAGAACAAATGCAACTCTAGAATACTCTACATTAAATCCACTAACTAATTCACTTTCACCCTCCGCGAAATCAAAAGGTGCACGATTTAATTCTGCAATAATCATAACTAAAAAAGGTAAATAAATAATTACTAATCTTAACATTATTTCTCTAACAAATGAAAAAATCCTATAATGAATTATGATAGCCAACAAATATAAAGAAAAAGCGATTTCATATGAAATCCTTTGTCTACTAGCACGTAATGCACCAATGATACCGTATTTAGATTTACTAACAATCCCCCTAATTAAAGTTGTATAAACTGAAAATCCGATTAAACATAAAAAAAATAATAAAGAATACTCAAAACTTAAAAAATCAAAAAAATATGGCAAAATAAATCACTCTAAATATATAACAATAAAAGAGACACCCGGAACCAATAAAAAAGACAAATCAGAAGAATTTAAAGGTATTATTTGTTCTTTTTTTAATAATTTTACACCATCTAACAATGCTTGTAATACACCCATAAAACTAACCTTAGTGGGACCTAAACGATTCTGTCTACTACCTAATAAATGACGTTCATATAAAGTAATAAAAGCAATAGCCTGTAAGATAAAAGCTACTATTAATACAATTATTAAAAAATTCAATAAAATCAAGAATAACAACTTTAGATTTACAATCTAATATTTTTAATTTAAACTAAATTCTTATTACTCAACATTCTTCTTATTAAGAGTAACACCTTCTGATTAACAGTCAACAATTCTTACTTAAACTAACTCTTAAAACTACAAGAATAAATCTTAAACTCTGTTTTCAAAACAAAGCATAAATAGTTTAATTACTAGATTAAGGTTCCCCTAAATCTACTTTACTACAACTTACTCCCCTTTAGGCAATTGATGGATGATTTGTACCACATCTAAATACTCTTCAAAAGACCATTAAGATCTCTTTACTGTCTTTTACATTTTTATCATATCACTATAACATGAATCCACAAACACTATTTATTGTAGGTCAAATTTTACTCTTACATAAACCAAATATATATCTATTTTAACAAATAAAAATTTTTTATTATATACCTTAAGCATAAAATAAACGATCATACATGAGACTAATAATTTAAAAGTAGTTAATGAGGGTTCTCAATTATTACTCAACCTCCAAAGATAATTTAGAAAATCTGCCAATATTCTTTCAGTTTAAATACAACTTTACTCCTGCTCTTTTAACTTTTGACTAATTAGGTACTAATCTAATTCGTTTTACAAATCTTAAAATTATAACCAAATACTAATAATAATCAAAATTTAACCTATGATTATTAAAATAATTTTCACAAAATTATAATAAAAACAAAATAAAGTATAAATTTTTACAAGCCTAGCCGATTATTCTGGAACAAGTATTATACAAATAATAAATTGCCGGGGTAAAAAAATATTGCCCACAAAATAAATTAAAATTAAATAATATCATTTTAACTTTTCATAAATCATAATCAAATTTTAAATCTATAAAAGCAATCTTTATAAGACTTTTACCTATTTATTGAAAATAAATTATACTCTATAATTATACTAAAGCCTCCTATAGACTAAAATTTTTAGTTTTGAAAACTAATAGTTTAACTTAACTTAAATCTATAAAATTAAAAGATACACTGATCATTACCATAAAATTTTATACCTCCTACCATTACCACTATACCTAAAATCCTAGAAATTACTGAAAAACACATAAAATAAAAAAATATAATTTCAGTTAATAACCCCATAAATTTCATAAATAACCTTATTATTATAAACTCCAACGCAATCAAAATAAAAATAAAACGATGTCATTTAAAAAACAACATAAATAATCTAATAAATAAAAAAATAATTCTAAACTTTACGTAAAGCTCCAGAAAAATTCAAAAAAAATCTAGTAAAATTTATAAAAAACAATAAAATTATTAAAATATAAATAATAATAACTCAAAAAATACTATAATAAAACACGCCTAATCTTACATTATGTAAAACATTATTATAAGTTACACCAATTACAAATAAACTTATTAAAAAACTTAAAAATACTAAATAACTTTTCACTAAATTAATTTTTGACAAACTAGAAAAATATACCAAAATGACAAAGATACCACTCGAAAACAATAAACAAATAAAATAAGAAAACCAAATATAACCACTAAAAGATGATATAGGTATACACACTAACATTCTTAGAATCAAAAAAAAACTACTCTTCATAGGATCTATCCTTATATAACTTATTACACCCCCCAATAATGACACCCCTAAAAAAAACCTAAAAATAAAACTTTTTACCATTTCATTGTAAGTGAAACATTCTAAATTAAACTAAAAGTTCAAATAAAAATCAGTAATAAAATTCTTAATAACCCAAATATTATATTTTAAATAAACTACATACTG